GCTTACTCTAGATTAAAAGTAATCTAAAGTAGGTGAGAACGCAACGCTCTTATCTGCGATGCAACCTACATATCTACGGGGAATACAACTAATTTTTGCTATTTCCCTGGGTAAAGCTTTTGGGTGTGTCAGCAAAGTAACAGGGCTAGAGAAGAATGAAAACTCCAATTAATGCATTATTAGAGGCCTCACTCCTACGTGACGTGGCTGAGCCATTTCAACTAGGCTTCCAAGATGCTGCTAGTCCTGTTATGGAAGAGATTCTATTCCTTCATAACCAAATTATGTTTATTTTAATTATTATTATAACAGCTGTATTATGGTTAATTATAAGGGGATTGACAGGCCAAGCTTATCATCGCTATCTCGTAGAAGGAGCCACAATAGAGATTGTTTGGACCATAATTCCAGCAATTATATTAGTGTTTATAGCATTCCCTTCTTTGAAACTACTTTATTTGATGGATGAAGTAGTAGAGCCAGGTGTGACAGTCAAAGCCATAGGTCATCAATGGTATTGGTCTTATGAGTACTCAGATTATCAAATTACCTTAGGTGAAGATAGTACCCTAGAATTTGATTCTTATATGGTCCCTACTGCTGATCTTGAACCGGGCGATCTTCGACTATTAGAGGTTGACAATAGAATGGTTGTTCCTATTGACACTTATGTTAGAGTTCTAGTTACAGGGGCAGATGTGCTTCACTCATTTGCTGTGCCCTCATTAGCTGTTAAAATGGACGCTGTACCTGGGCGTCTTAATCAAACTGGATTTTTAGTTAAAAGGCCGGGAATATTTTACGGTCAATGTTCCGAGTTATGCGGCGCTAATCACTCCTTTATGCCTATTGTTATAGAAGCCGTTAGCATGGATAAATATATCAGCTGGCTATCTTCATTATGTGCTGATCTTTAGGGGATCTCCCAATCGTAAAACAATGCCTCACTTAGATATAACTGCTTATTTAACTCAATATAGCTGGACATTAATAACCTTGTTAGCACTTTATAGTATTATGAGTTTGTATATTTTACCTAAAATTCAGAATAACTTACGTATAAGAAGTATATTACAGGAAGAGGGGGCAGCCCCCAGTAGGGGGCTCGGGGTTAATAGAGCATATACTATACTACAAGATATACTCCATAGATAGGCCCACTTCGTATATTTCATATGGCAGCTTCTTTCTTTGATCAGTTTAATGTAGTTCGGATAATTGGAGGAATAATTACTAATTCTTCTATTATGATGCTTATCCTATTAGCTGTAGTATTAATAGGAAGTTGTTCGTATAAACTAATACCTACAAGATTGCAGTCTATACAAGAGATTGTTTATACTCACTTCTTAGGATTAGTGAAAGATTCGACAACTAATAAGGGGATTCAATATTTTACTCTTATTATAACTCTGTTTGTGTTTATTGCTGGATTAAATCTGTTCGGCCTATTTCCCTATGTATTTACCCCAACTGCCCATATTATTGTTACTTTCGGATTAAGTTTCTCTATTTTAATGGCAGTGACAATACTGGGGATTATACGATTTCGTTGGAACTTTGCTTCAATGATGATGCCTAGTGGAGCCCCTTTATCTTTGGCCCCCCTATTAGTTATAATTGAAACAATTAGCTATATTTCCAGGGCAATCTCTTTAGGTGTTCGATTAGCTGCTAATTTATCTGCTGGGCACCTTTTATTTGCTATATTAGCAAGTTTTGGGTTTGCAATGATTAGTAATGGAATGTTAGTATTAAGCTTAGGCCCAATATTAGTAATGGTTTTTATAACTTTACTAGAGATTGCCGTGGCCTTGATTCAAGCATATGTATTTTGTCTGTTAACTGCCATATACATTAATGATACTCTAAATCTACATTAACCAAATTGCTTCGCATAAGGTGCATACAGGTCGGAGTATTAGTCTCCATGAGTAAGGCTTATCACCCTTATCATTTAGTGGATCCGAGTCCATGGCCTTATATAGGCTCAATTGGGGCATTACTGATTACAGTAGGCTCAGTATTATATTTTCATTATAGTTATCCATGGATAATGTATTTAGGTGCAATTACATTGATATTTACAATGATTGTTTGGTGGAGAGATGTTATTAGAGAGGCCACTTTCCAAGGACTTCATACTCAGAGAGTAAAAAGAGGATTAAGATACGGGATGATCCTTTTTATTACTTCTGAAGTTTGCTTCTTTTTTGCGTTCTTTTGGGCCTTCTTTCATAGTAGTTTATCGCCAACTATAGAGTTAGGAGCTGTTTGGCCCCCTGTTGGTATAGAAGTGTTAGATCCGTTTTCTGTGCCCCTATTAAATACAGCTATATTACTTAGTTCAGGAGCAACAGTTACATGGGCACATCATGCCATAGTTAGCGGACAGAGATTAGAAGCCATCCAATCACTTACTTGCACAGTAATACTTGGGATTCAATTTACAGCCCTACAAGCTATGGAGTATTACGAAGCGCCTTTTACAATCTCAGACTCCGTATACGGTTCAACCTTTTTTGTGGCTACAGGTTTTCATGGTTTTCATGTTATTATTGGAACTATATTTTTGTCTGTATGTTTAACTAGATTAATAGGTTATCACTATACTCGTCATCATCATTTTGGTTTTGAGGCTGCTAGTTGGTATTGGCATTTTGTAGATGTGGTTTGGTTGTTTTTATATGTATGTATTTACTGGTGGGGTTCTTAGCCCGGGCCATGGTTACATAGTGCTTAGCTAAGCTCAGCTCAGCTTGTAGAGTCAACTAACGGTAAGTTTTCAGACTCATAATCTGATTATGCAGGTTCAACTCCTGCCTCTACCAGGCTGTTAAAAAGATAAGATATATACACATATAAAACCAAGTAGGTTGTCTCAAGAGGAAAATTACAAGAATCTAGGCAAACATACACGAATTAACTCGATTAAAGGGTATGGGACTATTCCCAATAATACAATAGCTACTATTAGCGGTAATTGTCCATTAAACTCTCGTCTATTAATATCTCTCGAAAATATTAAATATGGAGAAAGTTGCCCAAAACAGATTCTATTATATAAATATAACGAATAAGCAGCAGCTATGACCATACTAGTTGAGGTGAGAACTCCTAATGATGTACTAGTAGAAAAAGCAGCTACTAAGGATAAAAATTCTCCAACAAAGTTACAACTAAGAGGAACAGCAATATTAGCTAAAGTAAACACCATAAACACGATAGAAAATAGGGGCATAGTCATAACTACTCCTCTATAATATCTAATTAATCTTGTATGATGTCTTTCATAGAGCAATGTCACTGCTATAAATAAAGCTGGGCTAACTACTCCATGAGCTATCATTAAGAATATAGAAGCTATTAAACCCTCCATCGTATGAGTAAATAAGCCTATTGTTACTATTCCCATATGAGCTACCGAGGAATAAGCTATCAAACGTTTCGCATCTACCTGTCTGCAAGTAGTTAAACTCCCATATATTACTGCTATTAATGATAACGTTAGTATGATTGGTGCTAAATACTCTGTTGCTTCAGGAAAAATAGGCCAAGCGAATCGAATGAATCCATAGCCGCCTAATTTTAATAATATTCCAGCTAGAATCACTGAGCCAGCTACCGGAGCCTCAACATGCGCAAGAGGCAACCATATATGAAAGGGTATCATTGGTATCTTAACTGCTAAACTAAGGAAGAAACCTATAAATAACCAAATTTGTATTGAAGTATAAATCTGAATGTTAGTTAAGGATAAGTAGTCAGTTGTGCCAGTTATCCTATAAATAACTGCTATGCTAAATAACATTAATATTGAGCCAACTAAAGTATAAAAGAAGAAATAATAGGCAGCTTTTATCTTCTCTGCCCGGGCTCCCCATACTCCTATTATTAAAAACATTGGTATTAATATACTCTCAAATAACACATAAAATATTAATAGATCTAATGTTGAGAATACTCCAATTAATAGTAGTTCAATACCTAGAAGACACATAATAAACTCCTTAACAAGAAACTTTATACTGTCCCAACTTACCAAAATACAAATTGGTGTTAACAAAGTACTTAGTACAATGAAAAATATAGAGATCCCATCAACAGCAAATAATATAGGAGAACCTTCAAACCAACCTATTGTACTCACCCAGCTGAATTCTATTATCTGTTGAAATTGAGCTTCTTGATGAAGGTTAACTAATAATAAAATAGAAAGAGCAAATGTTATCAGAGACCACTCCAACGCTTGTTGGCGTAGTTTCATACTATTTTCCCTGGGAATTAATGCGATTATTACTATACTTATTAATATAGAGCCCACTATACAAGTTAATATCATATTAACAGTCTATTGCACTCGCTGCGACAGCCACCGGTAGTTCCTAATTTACGATTAGGTACTTAAGTGCGATAGCTGCCCCAACTAATATCATTAATGCATAATTAAATAATAAACCAGATTGTAAGTTGCTTAACTCTTTAGTTCTATCAACTATGAATCGGGCTATTCCAGTAGGGCCTAAAATCTCTAAAATCCCTCTATCTATAGTGCGATAAGAGACAATATGGCCGAACTTCCAAGCTGTGCTTCCAATATAATAATTTGCTATTTGGTTAAACTCCCAGGCATAAAATAAGAATCCGTATATGCTAGGGCGTGTAATATAATATATAATATATGGACGAAGTATAAACACTAGTAATATCCCTGTTACAGACATAATAACTGGTGCTAAAGAGACTATTGTGGGCACAAGCGGCAAGGGACGTATACCTGGCGCAAATACCATATTTTGAGCTATATAACCAACTAAAATACTCCCTGCCCCTAATACTAATAGGGGGCCCAATAAGTTCCAATCAGCTTCTTGTAAATGTTGTGCGCTCATATGTGTTAAATTAGGCTTAGACACGAAGCTTAGGTATATTAATCGAAATGAATAAAAAGCGGTCAAGAAGGCCGTAATTGAAGCCAACCAATAAATCGATATTAAACAATAACTATTATAAGTTAATTCCAATATTAAATCTTTAGAGTAAAATCCAGATAAATAGGGAAAACCAGCCAAAGACAATGAACCAATCAACATTAATACATAAGTTAAAGGTAGGCCCCTAATTATTCCCCCCATCTTCCTAAGATCTTGTTCATCTAAAAGGGCGTGAATTATTGAGCCTGCTCCCAAGAATAATAAAGCCTTAAAGAAAGCATGAGTTAGTAGATGGTATAAACTACTTATACAGCTATAAGTACCACAGGCCATTATCATGTATCCTAATTGACTACAAGTAGAATAAGCAATAACTTTTTTTATATCCGATTGGACTAATCCTACTGTGGCAGCAAAGAAAGCAGTTAGGGAGCCAACTAAACCCACAATAATTGTTGCAGTTGGAGAATGATCAAAAAGGGGGGCGGACCTTATAATTAAAAATACTCCTGCTGTTACCATTGTTGCTGCGTGAATTAGGGCCGAAACAGGTGTGGGGCCCTCCATAGCATCTGGCAACCAAGTATGTAACCCTAATTGGGCAGATTTTCCTATGGCCCCGATAGTTAGTAAGATACAAATCCAAGTACACGCTGAAGATGGAGACAAGGTGGAGAACAAACTACAGTAATCTAATACCCCAAATTCTTTCCAGATTAATATGATAGCTAACATTAATCCTATATCTCCTATTCTATTAATTAACATTGCCTTAATTGCTGCCTTGTTAGCTTGTATACGTGTAAACCAAAAGTTAATTAATAAATAAGAACATAAACCGACACCTTCCCAACCAATAAATAATTGCACATAATTATTACTAGTAACTAAAACTAACATAAAAAAGGTAAATAAAGACAGATAACTCATGAATCTAGGTAAATGCGGGTCTTCTCTCATATAACTTGTAGAATAGATATGAACTAACCCGCTAATTGTGGTTACTACTATTAACATTACAGCTGTTATTACATCAAATTGTAAGCCGAAATTAGTTATTAGTAAATCAGACTCTATCCATCTTCCTAACTCTATATATACTGCGGACCCATTAATAAGGATTTCATAACATAATACAAAAGAAAGAAGGCTACTAGCGATAACCCATACAGAAGCTAACAAACCAGCCCCCTTCCTTCCTAGATAACGACCCCCTAGTCCGCTTCCGACTGCGCTTAATAAAGGTATTAATATTACTAGAAGATACATGGAAATAAATCTAAAATAATCAAATGTGTTAACTGAAAAAACAAACTAGGACATACTATAATTGTTAATACTAAATATAAACTTACCCCTATTAATATGGCCTTGCCCAAACCTGTCTCACGTGGAGAATTTAGTATATTTGTTATTACTAAAGGCGTCGACAAAGGTTGATAAAATATAATTTTAACTAATCTAAGGTAATAAACTCCAGCTATTACGGAGCAGACTAAAGCTATTAAAGCGCTAAGATAGTAGCCTTGACCAACAGCTGCTAAGATAATATACCATTTAGTCAAAAACCCAATTAAAGGGGGAATTCCTGCAGTAGACAATAAACCTGCAGCTAATGCTAATGCTAAGATTGGGTTTAATCTTGAAATACCACTAAACTCAATAAGCATATCTCTTTTAGGTGATATAATTAGTACTACAGACCAAAGTAATACTTGAGTTAATATGTAGGCACCTATATACATTAAACTAGCCTGCATACTCTCTATAGACCCTATAGCTATTCCAAGCAGCACAAACCCTATATGGCCTATCCCGCTATAAGCTAATAATCTTTTTATACGAGTTTGATTCAAAGCTCCTATAGCCCCAATAATTAAGGAGATTAGCCCGGCCATTAATAATCCTATTTCATTTAGGCCTATTTGTATCATAATAGCTAGTACCCCCAATTTGGGCACGATAGATAATAGCGCAGCTACCCAAGTTGGAGCCCCTTCGTAGACATCGGGGGCCCACATATGAAATGGAGCTGCAGACACTTTAAATAATAATGAGACAGTAATAAGACACTTACCAGCTAATGCTCCATAAGATATTAGACTCATACGAATAAATTGAAGTTCAAGCTCTCCTGTGGAGCCATAAATTAAGGCACAACCAAACAGGAATAACCCCGAAGATAATGCCCCTAACACGAAGTATTTCAATCCAGCTTCTGCTGATAACAATGAGTTTTTATTATAAGCTACTAAGATAAACATACATAATGTTTGCATTTCTAATGCTAAATATATCGAAATTAAATTTGTTGACCCAATAAGTAATAAATTACCTAAGATCACTAATAAAATCAATAAAGAGCTTGATCGATGCGATGTTCGATGGTCCAGCATACATAGTATGGCTAACCCGCTTAGCATCACCAACATCTTAATAGCCTGTGTCCAACATAGCAGATGGGGCTCAGCCCCCACAGCACTCATAAGTAGTATAACTCCTAAACAAAATGTTGCTAATCTTAGAGTAGGGGCCTTTAATCCATACATCAACACTATTAGTATGATGAGCCCTAGTGTTAATTCCATAGGGTACCAGGGGCTATGCACCCACATGGCACCTGAGAAGGTTATTAATCCCGAAACCTTTTGTTCTCCTTCTTTGCAGCAGCCAGAAGTTGATTACGTCGATGGGGCCAATATAGTCGAGCATCGCTGAGACCATTCCTTGCGTACTAGGACTCAGAAAAGTTGGGATTGAACATTGTAGATAGAAACCGAGCTGTGTCACCACGCTCTGAACTCAAATCATGTACGGTTTTCATGGTCGAACAGACCAACCTAAGGTACCTTCTACAGCACCAGGGCACCGCAATTCAACATCGAGGTCGCAAACACTGTCCTCGATAAGAACTCTCCGACAATATTACGCTGTTATCCCTACGGTAGCTTTTATCCGCTTTCGATATTTATTTTGGATAATCATATCGGGTCACTATCGCCCACATAGGAGCCCATTACGTATATACTATATACTATGTGGGTAAGTCCTTGTGCCAGCTAGGGGTGTCCCCCTCACTGTGAGGCTAATGAGATTTCAATAATACCATAAGCTCGCCTTCGTTTCTTATTCAAAGGTAGTCGCCCCAACTAAACTGTCCTACCAACAAAAATTATTAACTTAGAATTAGGATACTTAGTATCGATCATTCTAAATTAACGCTATCGGTATCCAGTAAAGCTCGATAGGGTCTTTTCGTCTTACAATGTTTATGTAGTATCTTCACTACAATTATAATTTCATCGGCTTTCCTCTTGAGACAGTAAGACCCTCGTGGTTCCATTCATACCCGCCAACAATTAATTGGCTATTTATTGTGCTACATTATCACGGTCAGAGTTACCGCGGCCATTCAGTTGGGTTTCGCTTTAGACGTTAGTCCTCAGTTTCACTATACAACCATTGGGCAGAATTCACCCTCTATACTTCAGTAAACCTTTAGCAGAGAGCTATGTTTTTGGTAAACAGTCGAGATCTTATTTTGCCGAGTTCCTTAAGAGAAATTATGCCTAGATCTAAGTCCCATAAATAACAATCGAAAGTGCTATGCACTATAATAATTTTCCTGAACAGGTCCAAGAATTATAATCCATCGGGCGTAATGCCCTTAGAAGTTGTATAACTATTTTATTTGGGAGTGAATCTTGTACTACTCATGCCTGCATTATCACTTCTGTTTATCTCACGAGGTGTATACATACAGAACGCTCTACTACCAAGCCAGTTGGTGCTCCCTTACGGTTGCCGTATGGCTTCCAGAATTTCAGTTACAGATTTAGCCGCCTTAATTCTTAGAGTTTCCTAGCTCATTCAGTGAACTTTTACGTTTTCCTGTGCAGATGGCTGTTTCCGAGCCTACTTCCTGTTTGTCTAAGTTGGACCCTCTTTATACACTTAATCTGTATTAGTGACTTTAATTTCTGGTTAGGGCTTACCCCTCTTGACTAGGGGCCTTATCGCCATAGTCTGGCTACCCCAGTAATTCAGGCCCCCGGGTTTGGGGGCGAATCAACTTGGAGTGCCTTACTAAGATAAGTTTCGTAGAGAACCAGCTATATCCAAGTTCGATTAGTATTTCACCGCTAACCACAGCTCATCCAAGATTTTTGCCACAATCACTGGTTCGGTCAGGAGTCTGGTAGATACTCCTACCTGGCCATGGTTAGATCACTTGGTTTCGGGAGATTTGACTGACGAGTTTTCTCTTGCTTTCACTACGCCTTCATTCACTACTTAAGCTTGCCAAATCTTATCTTGCAGGCCCATTATGCAAAAGGTAACTTTTTGAACCAATTCTGAGTCTTTCCCTCACGGTACTTTCTCTATAGGTGTCTATCGGGGTTTAGTCTAGATGTCCAATCATCTTAATTATCTGTTTGAGACAATTCCTCCGCTATCGCTCGCCGCTACGTACGGAATCTCAGTTGATGTATTCCCCATAGTCTAATAAGATGTTTCAATTAACTATTCAATTCACCCTTTTCAGTTAGGATAAACAAGTTCAAAGTCTCTCCCTTGTTATTTCGTATTTCACGTCCTTACCGATAGACCCTAGACTTTACTCAGTTCCACTGTCTAAAGACTCATTAAGATAAACCCAATATAATTTCTTATGTGCTGGTGTTCTCTTCCAGCCTAAAATAGAGATCTTATTTCTATGAATATCTAAATGACAACTTGAGCACACTGGCACCAAGTTAGATCTTCGATTCAAATTGAAGTAGTGCCCCCCGCATAATCTCTTAGGTTTAATATGATGGATAGCCTCCGCTGGAGCTCCACATATTTCACACGAGTCAATAAAAACTTTAGAATTATATTTAGAGGGGCGGAATGCTGACTTACTTCGGGGCCGTGGGGATGGTGACTTCCAATTAATAAGTTTACGATATTTTAAAGCATTAGTATAAAACTCTCTGTCATTAATTATGTGCCCCATAACTTCGATGCCATATTGAGAGGGCCCTGGACCAGGTTTCAATTTACGTTCATAAATTATCCCTAAATCTTCTCGCTGAATAACAGATAGATGATAATACCGAACTGGTGAATCAATCAAAGAACAAACTTGATGTAGGTGAGTAGAAAGAACGAAACTAGTTCGTGCAGCTGTCAATCTTTCAATTGTTGCGGCTAATATTGCTAACCCTGAACTAACTTCTGTCCCATGGCAAATCTCATCACCTAATATTAAACTGTTATAATTAGCTAGCTTTAATATAGTTGAGAGATCTCTCATTTCGACCTCAAAAGTACCTTGACCTTTATGAAGATCATCTCCCCCTAAAATACGAGTAATTAAATAGTGGTAGGGTCTTAACTTAAATGAATCTGCAGCTACATACATTCCTGCCTGAGCTAAGATTACGTTAACCCCAATTGCTCTAAGTAAAGTAGACTTGCCCGCACCATTTACTGAGAATATTAACATTCCTTTATCCTCTAAACTAATATCATGAGCTACACATTCTTCCTGGGTATTTAGCTGTTCTATTAATGGGTGTCGTAGATTAATTGTTTCTATTAACCCCTGTTCAGAATCCCTAGCTTTGGTTAATAAGCAAGGTCTAGTATAATTAAACTTAGTAGACACGATAGCCCCGCTTAATGCAACATCTAATCTAGAAATTATATTCTCTAAGGGTAAAAACAGCTCAGAATAACTAAAATATAGTCTTTTAAGTTCCCGGCTATAAGTTTGTTTTACATAAATATTAACTTGCTCTTCTAATAAGTTTAATTCAGTTGATACTTTAAGAATAGCGGGACTAGTAATTATATGGTGATTTCCTCTTTTACCCAATAGAATAATAGGGGGATCAGTTACAGAGGAATTAGCCAAATAACGCTCTAACTTAGCTAGCTTTTTAGATAAAATAGAGAGGGCATAACCCTCCTTACTGAAATATTCAGCTTTTATAGAAATTGTATCTTGAAATACAATATTCGAAGTTTGTTCGGCCCATTTTGTAAGTTGGGCCTTTAAAGTTTGTTGTTGTACGAGGAGGTTAGTTATATTATCAGTTGGTTGCAATATGTCTTTAAAATCTGCCAAAAGATTATCTACCTGGAAAAATCTATCTATCTCCCCAATTAACGATTCTAATTGAGGGCCGATTGGGGGCAGTTGTAATAAAGGAAGTAATGATATTATTAATTTATTAGCAGACAAATAAGAGTGGTAAATTTGACTCAACTTTTTAGGTGGCAAGATAGTCTCACTCGAGGCACATATTGCCCATTGACGATGTAAAGAGGATAAATCTTTAATTTGTTTTAACTCGGAGTTATCAAATATTTGCTTATCAAGTAATTGTTTAAATATAGCAATCTCCTCATAACGAAGATTCAATTCAGAATAATCTGTGATAGGGCTAAGAAGTCTGAATTTGAGTAGTCTTTTACCCATTGCAGTAGAACAGTAATCAACCAGATTAAGTAAACCACCCAGTTTCCCCTTTTTAGGTAATAAGTCCAATTGATATTCTGCTCGATTACATAGTATTAAATTTAGGGGGCTAACAACAGAATTATAACATTCAGGAAGTTGGAGATTCTTAATAAGATTAGGATTTCGATCTTTAATAAATTGTAATGTTCCCAAGAGGCTAATTAGATTTACCTGATTGACATCTTCCGTCCAAGTGCTTTGAAATATTTTACTAAGGGTATATTCTTGATAATTTTTGTTAAACCACTCTTCGTTAATGCCTAAATAAATATGAAGCAAAAGCCACTCCTTATTATCATTTTCGTACCTATAAGATAAAGAACACGATAAGCCGGGGGTAGAGGTTAATGTTTCCCCCATAACTTCAATTCTAGCATTAGGTTCAGAGGGGAATAAATTCCAACCAATTAATAAACCATATATCTTATTTAGTGTCTCTGAATTGGCCCCCGAGTCCGCCCTAATTACTACCTCTTTAATACGATAGCTGACTAGTAATCGAGCCACTTTGTCTCTGTCGGCCCAATAGACAGGAAACATTAGACTATGCCCACTCATGGCAGAAAATAAAGTAATACCTAGTAAATCATCTTTAAAATATATTGATATCACATAAGATAATTCCGAACAGTCTTCTAAATTACAGCTAGGAGAATAAACCTGAGATACTGCGCGTTGTTTGGGCCCAGATTTACCAGTGACTAATTCATCAATAACTATAATAGTCCAACCTTTATCCAACAAGGTGCCTAGATGAGTAGTAAGGGAATAAATAGGAAACCCCATTTGAAGCAAGGATCTTTTACCGGGTGATGTTATTCTCATATCAAGTAACGAGGCAACTTGTTCAATAGGAGGTGTTACCCCTAAAGACCTACTTCGTATATGGGTACTATGAGTTGGTATAGACTCAACTAATAACTCAGCTTGAGAGTATGCTTGTTGTATACTAGGAACATCAGGCTCATGCCAAAGTTCATAGAACTTACCAATCTGGATAAGCTGGATTACTGATAACCCATACTTAGAATAATTCTCCTCCATTAAGTTGAAATACTGCATAGGCACTAGGCTCATTTTTAATTAGGAGTTAACCTCTTAATAAATTTAAGGCTCGAACAGCAATTGTACCACGTAAACGGTAATAGTTAACCATAATGGCTAAACCGATAGCAGACTCGGCAGCTGCGACAGTTAAAATCATAATCGCAAAAATTTGACCAAAAAGCGTATAGAGCACACGAGACTCAAAAAGAAGCAAAATAGTAGAGGCCAGTAAAACTAACTCTACACACATTAACATAATAATTAAATTGCTTCTATTAAGAATAATACCTAAGATTCCAATTAATAAGATGACAATTGATAATATTAAATAGGACATGCGCTATAGCTGACTCATAAGTAGGGGGCTAGCTTTCCCATTCTAAGCCTCCTTCTATCCACTCATAAACTAACCCTAAAGTTAAAATAAATAAAAATAACATAACAACCCAATATCCAAATAGGGGTAAGCCCATATAGGTAACAGCCCAGGGAAATAGGAAAGATATTTCAAGATCAAATATTAAAAATAAGATACCAATTAAGAAGAATCTAACGGAGAAGGGATTTCCCGGGTTATCAAAAGGATCAAACCCACACTCATATACTGACACTTTCTCCATATCGGGTTGTTTATTTCCTAATAGATAAGATGCCCCTAAAATTATAATTGATAATGTCCCGCTAACGATAAGTAGTATTAGTATTCCTGTGAACTCCATGTTCCTAAGCGGAGACGTGCGTTAGCACTTGGCCAGAAGGCACCTAAAGGTGCTTTCTGCTGATTTGTAGGAAGAGATCTTGCCTACTCCGTATCTCTACGTGGGAATTATATAAAGAAGGTGTATTTGGCTGCTTAGCTAATAATATAGCCCCGACCATGGCGACTAGTAGCACCAAACTAGCAACTAACACTAATTCATAATAAGTTGTATAAAGATGACTTCCAATTGCCCCTATGTTAGTCCTAGATCCTATAACAGGACTGTGGGTACTGCTGATATATTTAGGGCTATTGGTTAGTAAACTATAAAATAGGAATATCACAGATAATCCTACAGGTAAGAAATGCGAGTGATCCTGAGAATCTACCTTATTAGGCTGTTGAATTAACATAATTACGAACAAGAATAAAATAGCGATAGCTCCTACGTAGACAATTATAAATTCTAAGCCTAAATAGTCTAATCCCAATGATATAAACATAACAGCAGCATTAACAAAGGCGATAACTAACCAGAATACTGAATAAACAGGATTCGGCGTAGATATAACCATAAGACTAGCTCCAACTATTCCTAAGGAGAATATCATAAATAGACTATTCATATACTATCCATAGATCCCTACTACTTTATCCGGAGCAATTTGGTTTCTGCCCAACCTAACAGGGGTATTAATACTAAGAAGTAAATAAAGTAGAATAAGGCAGCAAATTGACCGACCATAACGTAAGGTTCCTCTACTGGGTTGGCTCCTAACCAAGTTAATAATATAAAATCAGCTACTATAAACCAAAATGCTATTTTACCTAGAGGTCTAAATGTTAGGGCTCTTAATTTACTAGTATGAATATAGGGCAATAAGAATAGCACTAAGATACTAAGTCCCATAGCCAAGACCCCCCCAAGCTTGTTGGGTATAGCGCGTAGTATGGCATATGCGAATAAAAAGTACCATTCTGGTTGTATATGAACAGGGGTTACTAAAGGATTAGCTTGAATGAAATTCTCGGGGTCACCTAACACATTAGGCATAAAATAACTAATTATAACTAAAAGAGCGCCAAGTATCATAATTCCAAACAAGTCCTTATAAGTATAATAAACATGAAAGGTAACTTTATCTATATTAGAGCTAATCCCTAAAGGATTATTTGACCCGTCTGTATGTAAACTAATAATATGTAATAGGGCGAGTCCAACTATAAGAAAGGGAAAAAGATAATGTAAAGAGAAGAAACGATTAAGAGTCGCGTTAGATACACTAAATCCTCCCCAAATCCATTGAACAACCTCTGAGCCGACATAAGGTATAGCAGAACAGAAGTTAGTAATAACTGTGGCTCCCCAAAAGGACATTTGTCCCCAAGGTAATACGTACCCTAAGAAGGCTGTTAACATCATTACTACGTAGATTATAACCCCGAAATTCCAGACGTCCGTTTTCATGTAGCTTCCATAATAGAGCCCTCTGCCCATATGTATATACACACAGAGAAAGAATAATGAAGCTCCATTAGCATGAATGGACTTTAACACAAAACCGTAATTAACATCTCTTAAAATATGGGAAACTGAGTCAAAAGCTAAGTTAACATCAGGGCAATAATGCATAGCTAAGAATATTCCGGTAATCAATTGAACAACTAAACAAGCTCCTAATAAAGAACCAAAATTCCATAAATAACTTATATTAGAAGGGGCCGGCAGATCGACCAATATCCCGTTCACAATAGAGAGTAATGGGTGTTGAGTTCTTACTCGTAACATTTTGCTTGGTGATTCCATATGCACGCGCTCCAGCCCCCTACTATGTAGGGAGGAGATTTTACATACGAAGTGGGGGCCCGGCAGCTTGTGTACATCAACCCAATAGGGTTAGGTTGAACAGGCACCTAAAGGCGCTTCCTGCTGAGTGCTAGCCCCCTATAAAGGGCACTGCACCCAAACCTATCAGCAGACCAGAAACTAAAACGACTAAACCAAGACTGAAAGGTAAATAAGACTTCCATAATAGATACATAAGTTGGTCATATCTCATTCTAGGGAAAGAAGCTCGTACCCACACAAATGCGAAGACTACTGCCGTAGTTTTAAGGGCCAAGCAACCCATTCCTAGAATTCCTGTGAAAGGTGCCCAACCACCTAAAAACAATAAACTCATCAAACAGCTCATTAGAATAATATGGCCGTATTCAGCTAAAAAGAATAGGGCAAACGACATACTAGAATATTCTACATTATAACCAGATACTAATTCTGATTCTCCCTCGGTCAGATCGAAAGGAGCCCGATTAGTTTCAGCTAATGCCGAAGCAAAGAACATTAAGGCAGCTGGAAATAAAGGTATTATATACCAAATTTCGGCTTGAGCTAAAACAATCTGAGTGATATTAAGAGAACCTGCACATAATATTACTGATATTAGGATGAGCCCTATACACACTTCATAGCTAATCATCTGAGCTGCTGCTCTGATAGCCCCTAAGAATGCATATTTAGAATTACTTCCCCAACCAGACATTAAGATAGCATACACCCCCATAGAACTAATAGCAAATATGTATAAGACTCCAACATTAATATCAGCTAGTACAATGCCTGGGCTAAAAGGAATAACCCCCCAAGCCAAAAAAGCTAAGGTAAGCGATAAAATCGGGGCTACAATATAAACCGATAAATTAGCATGATTGGGAATAACCATCTCTTTGGAGAATAACTTTAACCCATCAGCTAAAGGCTGTAATATTCCATAAACACCAACTACATTAGGTCCTTTTCGTGCTTGCATATATCCTAATACCTTTCTTTCTGCTAAAGTTAAATAAGCTATAGCCACTAATAAAGGTATTATTATTGCAACCGTTTTAAAGATAATTGAAATAATAGTACTCATCATCCTAGTTACCGGGCGGCCAAGTACGTATTGAACGTAGCCTATGGCCCAAGAACAAGTTCCCTTACCCTTACTATGTTACGACTTACCCATTCTCGAAAAGGAGGGATAACCCCGCCGAAGGCGGGGCGTCTCGTATCCTTAACTTGAAGGGGACGACGGGCGATTTGTGCTAACACTGGGTTAGAATTCACCGGAACGCTCTACTTCCCGATTACTATCAAATCCTACTTAAGATTCCCATTTCAGAGAATCTCCGCCTCCTAATTTACTGTATATATTGTGTAGGAGAATGTAGCGCATAATATCCCTTTCCATAAAGACCATGACACCTGACTTAATCCATAATAGGGTTAAGGATAACATTTATTGTTATCCTGACGACGGCCATGCAATGCCTGAGCGGCTACCACCTACAGGAGGTGGCCCGCTTTCAAGGAAAGGTAAGGTGACACGCGGATCATCGTATTAAATTACACGCTCCTCTGATTCAAACAGTGAACAGCCAAGCCTTTTGAGTTTCAATCTTGCGATCATAGTATTCAGGCATACAATAAGGTTATTTGGATTGCTCCAATTGTATAAGTTTAGGGCAAGGACTACCAGGGTATCTAATCCTGTTTGCTATCCAAGCTTTCGTATTTCATGAAGACGTACCATGAACGGAGTAAGGAGTCTCCACCTTCGGACTTCCACTCTTGCTTCAAACATTTTACCGTTACCAAGAGGTTTACCTTACTTTGTCCTCATGCTTCACTACATACTTTAACGCCTAATGCGAAATAAAAACTGGGCCTCTAAGTTTAACCGCGTCTGCTGGCACTTAGTTAGACAGACCTCAGTGTGAAACCCTGTGTCAAGCGTTTACCCATTGCACAAGATTCTCTACTGCTGCCAAAATGTCTTCCCCCTGTTACAGTGAAAGTGTGGCTATACTACGCATCTTCGACCAGGTGGGCCACTATCCCACCTATTCTAATACGTCAACCGAGATGATCTCCGTTTTATCCTCACCAGTAGGACCCCTCCTATAGGGCCCTCGACCTAGTGGTCAGGGGCCCCATAGTACAGGGCCTTGCATGTATTAGAAGAACACATTGCCTTATAGACTCCCCAAGGTCAAAGGAGTAGTGTGGAAATAATATTTAAATCATCCCCATGACTCAATTTACTCTGATAGACAAACGGTAATTCATTATAAGTATGAAAAGCAGGCGGAGAACCTAAAGACCATTCTAACGAGCCAGACGAAGCTGACCAACTCTTAAATGGTCTTTCGGCCGCTAATGCTTCATAAGTCAAGTATATAAACCACATAATTCCTACTAGTGCTATTATAGCTCCGCAAGAACTAACTAAGTTCCAATCTTGATAAGCATCAGCGAAATCGGAGTATCTTCTAGGCAACCCAGCTAAACCCAAGAAATGTTGGGGGAAGAAAGTTAAATTAACTCCGATAAACATAATCCAGAAATGGATCTTACCATATAACTCATTATAACTAAAACCTGTAATTTTACCGAACCAATAGTAGTATCCTCCAAATATAGCAAATATGGCCCCCATAGATAACACGTAATGGAAGTGAGCTACTACATAATAAGTATCGTGTAACATTATATCTAAGGAACTATTAGCTAATATAACTCCAGTTAAACCACCAAGGGTAAATAAGAACACAAACCCAATAGCCCATAACATAGGTGTCTCAAGTCGCGGGCTTCCCCCATATATAGTAGCTAACCAGCTAAATATCTTAATCCCGGTGGGAACAGCAATAATCATAGTGGCTGCAGTAAAGTAGGCACGAGTATCAACATCCATCCCAACGGTGAACATATGATGGGCCCAAACAATAAATCCTAATATACCAATAGAAATCATAGCATAGACCATACCTAAATAACCAAAAATATGCTGTTTAGCAGAAAATGTAGGTATAATTTGAGATACAATACCAAATCCCGGCAGAATTAATATATAGACTTCGGGGTGCCCAAAAAACCAGAATAAGTGCTGGAATAAAATAGGATCTCCCCCTCCTGCAGGGTCAAAGAATGTTGTATTAAAATTCCTATCTGTCAATAACATTGTAATTGCCCCCGCTAATACTGGTAAAGCTAATAATAACAATATAGTAGTAACTAATATAGACCAGACGAATAGAGGTAATCTATGCATAGTCATACCAGGAACCCTCATGTTAATTATAGTAGTTATAAAATTAATAGAACTTAAAATGGAAGATACCCCAGCTAGATGTAAACTGAATATGGCCATGTCCACTGCTCCCCCTGAATGAGCTTGAATACTTGCTAATGGGGGATAAACGGTCCAGCCTGTACCTGCCCCTTGTTCCACAAACATAGAACCAACCAATAGTATTAGAGCAGGCGGTAATAACCAGAAACTGATATTGTTTAATCTAGGAAAAGCCATATCAGGTGCACCAATCATAATTGGTACAAACCAATTTCCGAATCCCCCGATCATTACTGGCATTACCAGGAAGAAAATCATTAATAAAGCATGTGATGTTACAACCACATTATATAGATGATCATCTCCTAACATACTACCTGGAGCTGACAGCTCTAGCCGTATTAACATACTCGAAGCTGTCCCCGCCATTCCAGAAAAAGCCCCAAATAGTAAATATAAAGTACCTATATCCTTGTGATTAGTAGAAAATAGCCAACGTGTAAGATATTTGTTCAT